TTGAATTGGCTATTTTCTACTAATGCTAAAGAAATTGGAACACTTTACTTAATTTTTTCAATATTTGCAGGTATGATAGGAACTGCATTTTCTGTTCTTATTAGAATGGAATTAATGTCTCCAGGAGTACAAATTTTATCAGGAGATCATCAATTATTTAATGTAATTATAAGTGCTCATGCTTTCATAATGATTTTCTTCATGGTTATGCCTGGTCTTGTAGGTGGATTTGGTAATTACTTATTACCTGTTCAAATCGGAGGTCCTGATATGGCAAAACAACAGGACCATTTTGTAAAAAAAAATATATATAATTCAAAATTTAAATTTTCAGAAAAAAGATATTATTCAACATATAATAAAATTCAGAACAATAAAATTCAAAAGAATAGAATTCAATATAATAAGTTAAATAACTACAAGGTTGAATTTATAATACTTGGTTTAATAAGTTTAGTCATAATTACTTATTTATTTATGCAATTTAATTTTTTAATAGATGTTATAAAATCTTATTTATATTTTATTAGTTCATCTTTATTTACATTTAGTTTTGTACTTCTATATTTAAGTGATTGGAAATTATCTGAAAATAAAGCAATAAAATGCTTACAGATATTTTCTTTTGTTTGTGCATTATTTTCTATAATTATTTTTGCTTATTATTATACCATATCTATTGATATGATAAATTACGCTAAGGATAATAATGATATAAATTTTCATGCACATGGGCATGTGACAATGGATAAAGAAAAAGGTAAAGCTATAGGGCAAGGATTGAGTACAATAGGGAGTCAAATAGGTTTGGGTGCTACAATGGTTGGTGTAAGTGCAGCGGTAAGTAAAGCAGTAGCAAAAACTGGAATACCACCTTTACAAAAAGCTGGAATAATCGTTGGTGCTAGTCTTGTTGGGGGTATAGGTCATTCAACTATAAGTGCAGCAAACAGAGATGCAGTAAGAGCAGAAAATGTAACAACTTCTATTTCAAGTAGTGATTTAGGTTCACATGTAAGCAAACTTGTAGATGATTCTCATATAAGTCCTTTACAACAATTATTCTTCAATGGTGAAATGTTGAATTATGTTTGTTTGGGAATAATATATATTTTAATAATACAATTAGTATTTAAATTTTTTTTAATTAAAAATATTAATTTAAATTTATCCAATTTATTAGGTAATAATTTAAATACTAAATTAGAATTTTATTTGAATAAAATAATTAAGTTAAATAAACAAATGAGTATTGTATGAATATGGTTTAGTATTTTAATAGTTCTGTTTGGGTTAAGTATTGATGCCTATGCTCTTTACAAATTGTCTATTAATATAGATAATTTTATAAACGGGTATATCTCATTTAATCCTAATATTATTAAAGATAGTCCTGTGCCTATTAAATTAATAACAGATGTATTATTTAATTTAAAGATAATTAATTATATATCTATAATTGTAATGATTTCTTTAACATTACTTATTGTGTTAAAATTTAATTTCTATAAAAATATAAGTAATATCTATATTTTATTATTAATATTAATATTAATAACCACTTTATCTTTTTCTGGTCACATTTATGGAGACTTGTACACTCACATAAATAGTTATGTTAACATGTACATTAATTTAAGAAATAAGTAAAAATAACGTAAATGAAAATGGAAATGAAAATCAAAAATAAAAAAATTATATTGAATTCGTATTTAGCTGGTTTATTTGAGGGGGATGGTCATATTTGATTATCTAAAGAGAATGCAAAAAAGAAACATAATCCGAGATTTTGCATAACTTTTGCATTAAAAAATGAACCATTAGCTAAAAAGTGACTTGAAATAATAGGTTATGGGTTTATAAGATATAGACCTAAAGATAATGCTTGTGTTTTAGTAGTTTCTCCTGTGAAAGGACTTAAAAAAATAATTGAGTATATTAATGGTGAGTTAAGAACTCCGAAAATCATTCAATTACATAATTTAATAGATTGAATTAATAAAAATCACAGTTCTAATATAAAAAAATTATCCTTAAAAAAAGGAAATTTGGATCAAGACAGTTGATTAGCTGGATTTATAGATGCTGATGGAAGTTTATCTATTCAACATACTAAATTAGAAAATAATGCTAAAAAAAGAAAGATTTCTTGTAGATTAAGAATAGAACAAAGAATGCTTGAACCTGTAACTACAGAGAGCTATTTTGAGGTTTTAACCGAAATAGCTGAATTTTTAGGTTGCAATTTAAATATTAGAAAACAAATTTCTACAGGGAATAAATATTTTAATTTAACAGCATCCAATCATAAGTCTTTATTAATTATTATAACTTATTTTACGTCTTTTTCTTTATATTCATCTAAATATCTAGACTATAAAGATTGAGAAAAAGCGGCTAATTTAATCTTAGAAAAAAGTCATTACACTGAGCAAGGAACTATTAAGATAGATATTATTAAAAATAACATGAATTTAAAAAGAACATATTTTAACTGAGACCATTTAAAAAATTTACATTAAAATATTATATAATTTATTTTTTTACAAAAAAGGGAATGCCGTGTAAGAGTGTGAATTCTTATATTATAACTTCGCTATATGCATGGAATCTCTCGAATTATAAGAAAAAAATTTCTTTATTTAACAGATATATATACACTTAACTGAATTTATCAAATTCTAAGGTTGTTGTTTCGACCGAGTTAATCGTAAAAATTATATATACATGGGAAGAATATGCAGGAAACCAATAAATAACAACAACAAATAAATTATAACCTATCATATGTTATATATCTATTTTATGTTTTATTTTAGTAGGATCCTCAGAGACTACACGCGAAGCTCATTGTTATTCAATGACAATGATGAAGACATAGTCCGTCCGGGTAGGAAACTACTTAAAGGTTATAGATTCCCAAGATTAAATAATATCAGTTTCTGGTTATTACCTCCTTCATTAATTTTATTATTATTAAGTTCTTTAGTTGAACAAGGAGCAGGGACAGGATGGACAGTTTATCCTCCATTATCTTCTATTCAAGCACATTCAGGTGGTAGTGTAGATTTAGCTATCTTTAGTTTACATTTAGCTGGTGTATCTTCATTATTAGGTGCAATAAATTTTATTACCACAGTATTAAATATGAGAACTAATGGGATGAGCTTACATAAATTACCTTTATTTGTATGGGCTATTTTTGTAACTGCTATATTATTATTATTATCATTACCAGTATTAGCTGGTGCAATTACTATGTTATTAACAGATAGAAACTTTAATACTAGTTTCTATGATCCAGCAGGAGGTGGTGATCCTGTATTATATCAACACTTATTCTGGTTCTTCGGTCACCCAGAGGTTTATATCTTAATTATACCTGGTTTTGGTATAATTAGTCATATTGTTTCAACTTTCTCAGGTAAACCAATCTTCGGATATTTAGGTATGGTTTACGCTATGTTCTCTATCGGTATCTTAGGTTTCTTAGTTTGGTCTCACCATATGTTTAGTGTAGGGTTAGATGTTGATACTAGAGCTTACTTTACTGCTGCTACTATGGTTATTGCCGTACCTACAGGTATTAAAATCTTCTCTTGGTTAGCTACTTTATACGGTGGAAGTTTAAGATTTACTACACCTTTAATCTTTACTTTAGGATTCTTAGCTTTATTCACAATAGGAGGTTTAACTGGAGTAGTATTATCAAATGCTAGTTTAGATATTGCATTACATGATACTTATTATGTAGTTGCTCACTTCCACTATGTATTATCAATGGGAGCTGTATTTGCTTTATTTGCTGGATTCTATTATTGGGCTCCTAAAATTATAGGTAGAACATATAACGAATTCTTAGGTAAAGTGCACTTCTGGACTTTATTTGCGGGAGTTAATATAACTTTCTTCCCTCAACATTTCTTAGGTTTAGCTGGAATGCCTAGAAGAATCCCTGACTATCCTGATGCTTTTGCCGGATGGAATGCTATCTCTAGTTTTGGTTCATTAGTATCTGTAGTTGCTACTGTATTATTTGGTTATATTATTTATGATATTTTCGTAAATGGAAAAGAAGTAAATAATAATCCTTGGGCTATACCTGCTTACTTCACATCATTATCACAATACGATACTGAAGCTGAATCAGCTAATACTTTAGAATGGTCATTAGCTAGTCCAATCCCATTCCATGCCTTTAATATGTTACCTGTTCAATCTTAATTATTATTAATAATTATATTAATTAAAATTTTAATATAAAAAAACACATATTTGTATCTCTGTAAAATTTGATATAATACTAAATGTTATATTATTAATTATTAAAATATATTATATATAAATCCCCTCCTTAAATAAATTAATAAGATTATTACAATATTTTTTTTTAATATTAAAGTATTCCCTTTTGTTTTTATTAATAGAAATATGTTGATTAAAATGGTATAAATAAATATTAAAATTATAGGTAAATAAGAAAAATATATCATAAAAATAAGAATAAATTAGTTAACTTTATTTGTTAATATAAGATTATTTAAGAATAGAATTAAAGTAATAGAAGTTATTATAAAACTTCTGTAGTAAATTATTTATATAATAATATATTTTATTTATAAAAGTATAAGTAGCTTAAATTTTAAATTTTAAAATAGATTAAGTATTTTTATTAAAACCTTAGGAACTCAGGAATTAACGGAAAAAAAAATAATTACAAAATAATGTTTTTAACTAAATTAACTAATTTTTATATAAATTCTCCTTTAGAACAATTTGAAGTTGTAAGTTTAGCTAGTTATAATTCTCCATTACTTTTTAATACATCTTTTACTATTACAAACTCAGCTTTATTTACAGTATTAGTTATATCTTTTATATTATTAATACATCAAAATAGTGGTAAAGATAAAATTAATTTAAACTTTAATAAAAAAATGAAATTAATACCAAATAAAGAAAGTATTTTATTAGAAAGTTTATTTTCAAGTATTAATACTATAGTAAGAGATCAAATAGGTAGAGAAGTTTATTTACCATTTATCTATTCTTTATTCTTATTTATTTTATGTTCTAATTTAGTTGGTAATATACCTTATACTTATACTATCACAACATCAATAATAATCTCAATAGGATTATCATTTACTATCTTAATAGGTGTAACTCTTTTAGGTTTATCTATTCATAAAATTCACTTTTTCTCATTCTTTATTCCTTCTGGGACACCTTTAGCTTTAGTTCCTTTATTAGTTTTAATTGAATTAATTAGTTATTTAGCTAGAGCTTTCTCATTAGGTATAAGATTATTTGCTAATATGGTAGCTGGTCATACATTATTAAAAATTTTATCTACTTTCTTATTTAAAATGTTCTCAGGTGGATTAATAATATTTATATTAACTTTATTACCATTTACTTTATTCTTAGCTATTACAGGACTAGAATTAGCTGTATCATTTATACAAGCTTATGTATTCGTTCTTCTAGTTTGTTCTTATATTAAAGATGCTATCGAATTACATTAATCTTTAGTTTATTCAATATTTAATTATATCCCTCCGAATATTTTTATCTCTATTTATATAATATAATTATACATATTTATATATAAATTAAATTTATTAAGTATATTAATTATATTATTAAAAGAGAGTTTAGAAGTCTAAAACTGGGATTTAAACTTAATTGTGTGTTTTTATTAATTACTTCGCATTTTTTTTAGTAATAAACACCAGATAAATTTAGGAAGGTTCAAGGTATAAATTAATAATTAATAAAATTATTAATTTTAAGATAAATAAAGTTTTAGTAAAAATACAAAGTAATTTGGTGGAATTCTAAGAGAAAATAATTAATTAAATTAAACATAAAAATTAAAATAATAAAAATCTAACACTAAAGTTTTGTTAATTAAAAAAAAAGAATTTAAATTTGAAAATAGAAAACCCTTTATTTAACCTAACATAAATATTAATATTATATATTAGATCGATCAGAATAATTTATATTAACAAAAACTGTCTTATAGATATTTATTCTAACTCATTTTGATTACTAATTTAAATAAAAATTATTCTCTGTATCTTTAGTTCTTTAACTCTTACACTGAAATAGTTTAACGGTAGAACGTACCCTTCATGATGGTAAAACAAAGGTTCAATTCCTTTTTTCGGTAAACAATATAAACAAAACTTTTAATCATATACTATATATATATATATTTTTTAAAAGTTAAAAAACAAAAGTTATTTAATAAGGGTAGAATCGGAGACTCGAACTCTGAACATCGTCGCCACAAGACGTCATTTTAACCAATTAAACTAATCCTACCTCTTTTATGTTTTTTTTATTGATTATAATTTTATTATTTAAATTATTTAAAAAGAATTAAAATTTTAATTATTAAAAAATATTAAAAGTATCGATGACAATATTGTACAACATCAAATAATTATAATTATTAAAAATAATTAATGAGTATTTTAAAGGGGTTATTAAGGATTACTAGCAAATTTATATAAAAGGAGGCTTCAGAGCCAAAAGTCTACATATTACTTAATATAATATATTATATTATTATAATTTATTATGATTGAGTAAACTACTGGATGAGACAATCCTAAGGGAAACCTTTTTATTATAACTTCCTGAAGTAAAACATTTCAATAAGGAAAGGAAAGGAAATCAACCGAGACTCCGAAAGTAATGGTGAGTGAAATCGGATTAGCCAAAATCTAACCTATAATAAAAATTATCACTATAACATTAAAGTAAACTTAATGAATGGTTTTAACTTATAGCTTCTATAGTCAAAATTAAAATTAAGAAAAATATATGAATTAGTCAAATAAATTTATTGGAATTTAAATTTAATGAAGGAATATAGCTATAAATATATTTTACATAATTTAAATTATTATAAGTAATAATGAAATATTTATTATTTGTAAGAACTAAATGCTTGATGGATATAGATAGATATGATTAATTATATTATTTATACCAAATTTTTTGTTTATAAATAATATAATTTTACATAGTAATTACGATTACAACTAAGAAGGTGAATTTATAATGAGACCTGTATTTTATAAGTTAGATTTTATTATTTAAGTACGATGAGAGTAAACTTGTCGGAATATAGGGGAACCATCCTCTAAGGCTAAGTATTTATAAATTTAGCGATAGTGAAAAGTACCGTGAGGGAAAAGTTGAAAAGAGTGTAGAATAATATTACTTGTAAAAATAGAAATAAAGATACAAGAAATATTAGTTCTTATCGAACATTGTTCGAACGAATGTAAATAACACGCAGTGAAATAGATCATGAATTAGTAACTCTATAAGCAGTCAAAGTCACAAATTCATTTGGAACGTGACAATGGCGTACCTTTTGCATAATGGGTCAGCAAGTTAATAGGAGTAGCAAGGTTAAAAGCCTAAGCGAAAGCGACTATATAAAAGAATATGGGATAAGTTACTACTATTAGACCCGAAGCCAGGTGATCTTTCCAAGAACAGATTAATAAAGGATCGAACGGGTGAATGTTGCATTATTCTCCGAAGATTTTTGGAAAGCGGTGAAATGCCAATCTGACCTGGTGATAGCTGGTTTTCTACGAAACATATTTTAGTATGAGATCTACACAATATTTATGGAGGTACAGCACGGTAATTCCATACAAATATTAATTAATTTTAATAGGAGTTTAATTTGCGGGGACTTAAAAATCTTACCAATGGAAATAAATCTCGGAATTACATAAATAGATGGTAGATATTCAGACTATTCATGATAAGTTGGATAGTCAAGACGGAAACAGCCGTGAACACTGATTAAGGTCCCGAATGATTATTAAGTGAAATAAAGGAAGTGACAAATTGAATGCAGTTGAAAAGTGAGCCTGGTAGTCGCTACTTATAATGAACGTGTATCAACGTATCAACCCTTAGATTGTTGCTCCGAAGATTTAACGGGTCTAAATAATCAACCGATATCGTGTTAATTTTAAAGATAGACAAATTAAACTATATTTAAAATCTAGGTAGTAGAACATTCAGATAATTCAAAGATAATATTCCTCTAGGAAAGGAATACAAACCTAAAATTGACAGTGTTACATTGTTTATTATATAGGAATCTGAAGAGATAATGCTGACATGAGTAACGTAAAAAGAAAGTTTAAACTTTCTCGCCGAATACGAAAGGGTTATTAGCTAAAGATTAAATCTACTAATGTTAATGCGGTCTCTAAGGTACAAAACCAACGTTTTGACTGATGAGTATAGCTTTGAAAGTCCACATGGAGAATAAAATATACACATAGAATTTCTTTATAAAAATTTATAAAGAAAGAAGTATATCTTTAATAAATTTTAAGACAATTTATTAGATTTAATATTGAATTGTTCTTGTATTATATTAAGTGAATATTTAATATAATTATAATATTAATTATAAATATTATAGTAGATTTTTATATTGATTGGGCCAGGAAAAAGATGTTTTAGAATAACTTCGATTCTATATTCTAATTTAGTCTTATAATTTTATAAATTTAGAGTGAATATTCTAAAATCTTAATATCAAAAATAATATAAATAATCTTTAAATAAGATCAAACTAGTCATTTGATTATTAATAAATATTTTATATTTGTATTAGTATAAGCAAAAAATCCTAAATTAGTAGAAGTTAAATTAAGTTATATAATTTAGTGAGAGCTGATTAATAGTTAATTTAATGATTTAGGCTAGTTTTATTTAAGTATAGTTTCTAAGCACAACCGTACCCTAATCCGACACAGGTTCGTAGGTAGAGTATACTAAGGCGTAGAGCTAAAAGTTGTTAAGGAACTCGGCAAATTTTCCTCATAAGTTCGACAAGAAGAGGAACCATGAATTTTAGTAAGTTAATAACTCCTATTAATTTATTTATATGGTGGCACAAAATCGGAAGCCCCGACTGTTTACTAAAAACACAACTATCTGCAATTATGAAAATAATAGTATAGGTAGTGAGATTTGCCCAATGCCATTTTAATAAGTAATAATAATGGGTAACTGTTTCTTTACAAAAAATTGGTTAATAGCGGTCTTAACTATGAGGATCCTAAGGTAGCAAAATAAATTGGCCATTAAATGTGGTCCGGTATCAATAATTTAACGATGGCTTCACTGTCTCTACAACTTGCTCAGTGAAATTGAATTACCCGTGCAGATGCGGGTTACCTCAAAGAGGACGGGAAGACCCCATGCAGCTTTACTGTAGCTAGTTATCATATAAAAAGTTCTATAACCTCGGTTATACAGATAATAGGGAGTCGATTTGACAGCTATGGAAAACCTTAGGTCTGAGGTGGAACTAATATTTATCTTCTTATTTGTAAAATTTAAGAGGAAATAGCTGACTAGTTGGCAGTTTGACTGGGGCGGTCGTCTTTAATAGAGTAGCAAAGTACATCCAAATAGTTTATAAATTTTATATAATACTTTCTATTTTTTAAATGGAAAATATTCTGACAAATAATTTTATATTGGTAATTATTATAATTTATAATAATTACTTTAAAATCAATTTTATTTTCATTAATAAGGTATGCTAGACATTAAATGGAAGTTAATGAACCATGAAAGGTTCTGTAGGGTGCAATGACGGTAAGCATGCTTAACTGAAAGACTTAATAGTCGAACAGATACGTAAGTAGGGCATAGTGACCCCTTGCTATATTATGGAATAGACAGGGATCAATTGATAAAAGTTACGCTGGGGATAACAGCCTAATAGCCAGCGAGAGTACACATTGTCCTGGCTGTTTGGGACCTCGATGTCGACTTAATTTATCCTCCAGGGGCAAAACCTTGGAAGGGTTCGGCTGTTCGCCGATTAAAAAATTACATGAGTTGGGTTTAATACGACGTGAGTCAGTATGGTCCCTATCCTTTTGAGGGACAAATAGTAAAAAGGGGTAGACCTTCTAGTACGAAAGGACCAATAGGCTGTGTTTCTCTAGTGTACCAATTGTAATATTTAAATTTTGTTAATTAAGTAAATTAATTTACTTAAACTTAATCTTAAAGTTTGCATAGTTGGGTAGCCACAAACATATTAGATAAGTACTGAAAGTATATCAAGTTCGAATCTATCCCCTAGATACTATCAATGGATTTATCTCTATAAACTATCACGAGTGGTTATTATTACTTTCCTAATTTTAATCATTTCTTGTAATCGGTATAAAATATATATACTACAATTTTATACTTTAGGTATTCTTTATGATAGAAAGTATTCTAAATATACATATGTATATTACGTATATTTAACAATATGAGTTACAAATATTATAATAATACATAGAGAGATAAAAAAATCCGTAAATAAAGAAATAGATCATTTCTTAGATAGGATGCAAATGAATGGATTGTAAAATCGTAAGTTTAGCATTACTAATTTTTAAAATAGACTTGATGTTTTAGGTTGTCAACAAAAACAAAACAAACAAACGAAATTAATAATAATATTCCTATTAAGTAAATAAGTTATAATTTTATTACTTAATTTTTTACTATTTTATTAAAGTTATTATATATTAATATGATAGATTAAGAGAATTATTATTAATAATTCTCTGTTAAAGGAACAAAACTTTAATTCTTCGATTTTATTAAAATTTTTAATAAAAGAATTGATTAAGATAAATCTTAGTATACCTAATTTTAATGCAAAATTTTATTTTATAATAGTATAATATTATATATAATATTCTGTATAATAATAAGGTGTTTAACTCAATGTTTTATTACATAAGACAATTAAACTAAGACTGATTGAGTTTAGATTTTTTAATACAAACAATGTTACAAAATATATCAATTTTTAATACTTTATATAATGATGCTCCTCAACCTTGGCAAATAGGATTTCAAGATTCTGCTTCACCAGCCTTTACTGGTATTATTGATTTACATAATTCTATTTTCTTTTATTTAATTGTTATTTGTGTAGGAGTTTTCTGGGCTTTAGGATCTATTATCTACTTCTATAGTTATAATAATTCTCCTATTGTTCATAAATATCTTAACCATGGTACATTAATAGAATTAATCTGGACTATTACACCAGCTTTAATTTTAACAGTTATAGCCTTTCCTAGTTTTAGATTGTTATATTTATTAGATGAAGTAACTTCACCAACTATTACAATTAAAGTAGTAGGTCACCAATGGTATTGGTCATATGAATATAGTGATTATGTGACAGAAAGTGGACAATCTATTGAATTCGATTCATATATGATCCCTGAATCAGATTTAGAATTAGGTCAATTTAGATTATTAGATGTAGATAATAAAATGATAATTCCTGTTGATTGCCACATAAGATTAATTGTTACAGGTGCAGATGTAATTCATAGTTTTGCTGTACCGTCATTAGGAATTAAAATTGATGCTACACCAGGTAGATTAAATCAATGTTCTATCTTAGCTGAAAGAACAGGTACTTTCTACGGTCAATGTTCCGAAATTTGTGGTACATGGCATGGATTTATGCCTATAGCTGTAGAAGCAGTTTCAGTTCAAGATTACTTAGCTTGGGTTGATTCAATGTAATAATAAGAATTAATTAATTTATTTATTTATTTTTAATAAAATTAGAAGAATAGTAATTTGCTCCCCTCCTATTATAACTAAATAAAAGCTAATAAGTTAATTTAAGTCTTATACAAGCTAATTCTATACAGTAGTCACTTTGTAATTTGCCTAATTCATAAAATTATGCTACTAATATATCAGGTATTGTATTATATTCTCACTATAAAATAATTTGTATAAATATTAGATATAAGAAACTTTAATGAAATCTTATAAAATAACAACAATTAGTTTATAGCATGAACTAAATATTAATTTATTTATTTGAAAAGAATTTTTAAAATTTAAAGCTAATTTCTTTTATATTATACATTTTATTTTATGATTTATTATTATTTTAAAAGAGAATTATATTTTTTAACTTGCATTTAGTTATAAGTTTATAAATTCAGGGGAAATCTGATAATTGGTAATCAACTGTACTTGCACTACTGTAATGATAGTTCGAGTCTATCTTTCTCCATACTTATAAATATATAATATTTTAATAAATGAAAATACTTATAAGCTTCGGTTGCTTAAGGGTTAAAGCGTTCGACTGAAGTTCGAAAGACAGTGGTTCAACTCCATTCCGAGGCATTTGTTTGTTTGTTTAATTTATTTAAATTATGATTAAGTTTTATTATGTTTAATATTTATATATAGGCCTGAATAGTTTAATTGGTAAAATTACTTACTTGTAATAAGTCGTTGGCGGTTCAAGTCCACCTTTAGGCATATTAATACAATAAAATATATAAGAATATATATAGAAAATATAAAATGAATTAATTATTAAATATATTAATGTTTTGTTTATGAGTTATAGTATAATTGGCAAAACGTCTTCCTTTGGCGAAGAATTTCCTCGTTCGAACCGGGGTAACTCAAAATAGAGTTATAATCTAATTTATGGAAATTTATTTCTAGTTAATAAGTTTTTATATATAATTAATTATATTTATTCAATTTTTTTAATTAAAAAAAAAAAGCTTATTAAAGTTAAAATTTAATCTCTTATTCTGTATCTATTCCTTAAGTTGAAAGTATATAAGTTGGAAGTATAACTCAAAAGGTAGAGTGTTTCACTTTTAATGAAACGGTTGAGAGTTCGAATCTCTTTACTTCTTTTATAATTATTATAGCTATTAATTTCCTTTTATATTAGAAGACAAATTTTTATATTAATTAAAGAGCATAGTATAATTGGTAATATAGTGATCTCCAAAATCGTTGTTAGGTGTTCGAGTCGCCTTGCTCTTGTATTTTTATATTATAAAAAGGGTCCTTAGCTTAAATAGGTAGAGTTTCTAATTGTCGCTTAGTAAGGTACCAGTTCGAATCTGGTAGGACTCGAAATAAAAACTAAACTTAATTATAATTAAAAAAAGTATAAAATAAAATATACTAAATACTTCTAATTAATACACTACTTAAAAGAGTAATATTATTTAAATTATAATATACGTCAGACACTATCTTTAAATTATATTCTTATAATACTTATGTTAGCTGCAGCAAAATTCATCGGTGCAGGATTAGCTTGCTCAGGTTTAATTGGTGCCGGATTAGGTATCGGACAAATCTTTGCTTCATTAATCGCTTCTACTGCTAGAAATCCTCAATTAAGAGGACAATTATTCGGTTACGCAATTTTAGGATTCGCCTTAGCCGAAGCTACAGGATTATTCTCATTAATGATTGCTTTCTTATTATTATATTCATAATTAAACAAATATCTAATATAAGATTCTAATTTAAAATTAATTAATTGATTAATTAATTTTATCTCCCCTCCATAAAATAGAATTTTTTTTCTAATTTAAACCAATAATTTAATTTATTTTTTAGAGTGATATAAATTTGAATCTAACGAGTATAGTTAAGTTGGTATAACCTCTACCTTCCAAGTAGATGTGATCAGTTCGAGTCTGATTACTCGTATCCTACTTTTTATCTTATTTAGAAAAAGGTGATAAATAATATTATTATTCAAATTTAAATCAAATATTAATATTCTGTATTGAAATTAACCGATTTGTACGCTTTACTTTACTGCTCTGAAAAGTAAAATTCTACCTTTACAATAAATCTCTAGGTTAAACTGGAGGGGGGTTAATTAAAAGTAAAAGTGTTAAATAACATAATATTTAATATGGCTAATGAGATTAAAACTAAATATATTAGTATAAAAGCTTTTATTAAATAATCTCTTTGGAATTTTCTTCTTAATTCAACATATTTATAAAGTCTAGGATATTTTTCATTTATATTAAATTTATTAATTAAATATTCTCCAAATAAAATGGATAATATTGAAATTAATGATAATAATATAAAAATTATAGCCTAAATATTTATAAGGGTAATGTTTTGTATAATACTTAAATTTTCTATATATGAATAAATTTCTTTGAATATATCAGTATCTATAAATTTATCTTTAGAGTTAATATATTCTTGAACTTTGTTTAAAATTCCATTTAAATCATTATTAAATACTTTTAATTTATCATCTAAATTTTCTAACTTAGATAATATACTTTCAGAATTATTATTTGAGACATTAATAATTTATTTTACATTATCTTGAATCTCAGCCATTTGAGTTTCAGTAATATTGCTATTTTTTAAGATATTATTCATTTCACTCTCATTAACTTTATTAGATAATTATCCCTATTCATCACTTAATCTTTGATTTAGTTCTCTTTCAGCTTCTAAGTTTTTTAATAATTCTGGATTTTCATTATTTTTTACAGCTACTCTATATAAATTAAGTGAGATATTAGCAATAGAAATATATTTTAAGAAGGATTGTATTTTATAAGTTTTAATCATAGGTATAAATTTAATTTAAATGGTCTAAACCATTGATATACGGTATATACAAAAATCTATTAAAAAATAGATTGAAATATCTAAAATAAATCTCTATATTTATTTTAAAAGAGAGAAGTAAAAATTCTATATTTTATACTTTCTATTAAAGATAAAATATCTGTTATTTTAGGTAATTTATACCAATTAATTTAGATATTAAATATCTATTATTCAATAATAAATTTAAATAAATATGAAAATACTAATAAAAGTTTTACAATCTTTATTTAAATCTCTTGCATCTTTATTATCTAAAATTGGTGCTCAATATACTTATACTAAATTATATAAATATTTAATGAAATATAAATTCATTTCTATATTATATACATTTATCAAATATATATTTACTAATTTAATATATATTATAAAATTAGCTTCAGCTATTATAACTATATTCTCATTATTTAATCTTCCATTATTTTATTTTAATTTGGATATTATAGGTTAATTTAGTACACTTTTAATTAAAATTTATAAATTCTTAATAAAAGTGTGTATTTTTATATATATAAATTAATATTTATATATATTCTATTTTTAGAAAAATAAGGGCTTAATTAGAAAATTATGTACTATCATAGTCAAATAATATTTCTTAATGAATTCAAATAATATAACTACAAAATTACAAAATATGCTTAAATTCCTTACTGTTGCAAATTTCTCCATGGCTGCTTATAATTTGGGTGTAAATCTAAGTAAAAATAAAGAACTAGAAAATAATTTAAAGTTTGAAAGAGAAAGAAATCAGAATTTACAAGAACAAATGAAAGAATTATTAGATAAGAAAAATAATGATGAAATTAATAATATTATAAAGAATAGTAATATTACTGAGAATCAAATACAAGATATTAATAATAATATTAATGATGTAGCTAATGTTTCAAATAATAATTCTGAAAGTATATTATCTAAGTTAGAAAATTTAGATGGTAAATTAAAAGTATTTAATAATAACTTAAATGATGTAATAACAAAAGTTGAAGAATATATTAATTCTAAAGATAAATTTATAGATACTGATATATTCAAAACAATTTATTCATATATAGAAAATTTAAGTATTATTCAAAATATTGCATTTATGAATATTTCGGCTTTAATTTTTATATTATTATCATTAATTTCAATATTATCTATTTTATTTGGAGAATATTTAACTAATAAATTTAATATAAATGAAAAATATCCTAAAATATATAAATTTATTGAAATAAGAAGAAAATTTACCAAATTTTATGTCATTATTGATAGTTTAATTATAACTATAATGATAATAATTTTATTAATAGTTAACTTATATTTACTAATAAATTATTAATATAATCCCCTCCTACCGTAATAGTCTCAGTTCGAATCTGATAGTCTCTTTGAATGAGAATTATTTATTAATATGGTTAAAATGTTTTAAATAAATAACCTAAATAATTAAAACTAATCAGATAGAAAACGTTAGAAATCCTCCTTCCAGACAGACTTTAAAAAATTCTTTAACTCCCCCTTTAAGAGAGAATTCTGAAAAGATATAAAAATAGTGCTTTTTTAACAATTAGCTAGGTCTAAGTTTAATAAAAATCCTTTTTTAAAGTCAAGACAAAAGTCTATTTTACCTCCCTTCAAATTACTTAAAAGTAGATTTGTTTTATCCTTATAATTATATATTAAAACCCTCTAATATAAATTAATCTATTAAAGGAAACCAAAATTTAATTTAAAAAAGATTAATAAAATAATTGGTTTAGTATTAATAAAATTATTATTACTATCATAAATTAAGAATCTTTTCTGTTAATCAGTAACAGAATAGAGTGTAAATTTAATTTTATGTATATATTAGCTTTACTTAGACTTTACCCTTTTTTTGATTAGGTTTAAGAAACTATTACCTTTTTCAAAAATGAAATAATTCGCTAAATGGTAAAGGATTTTAAAACCTTTTATTTTTAAACATTCATAATTATTAATTATCCCTCCATACATTCTAGGTGCTAAAGATAGCTACATAAAATATTAAAACACCAAAAAAACTTAAAAGAAGTTAATTTAATATCTGTATCTTGTATGTACAAATTAAAAAAAATGAATAAAAATTGAATATAAATACTTAAGTTTATTTTATTGCTTTTAGAAAGCCTATAATTTAAGGGTAGAATGTTATCTTGATGAGATAATCGTAGAAGTTCAAATCTTCTTGGGCTTATATTTATCAATAATTATTGTATAATTCATTCTAAAAATAATAATAAGAAGAATTATTGTTACAGTGAATACAAATTAAACAAAAATTTTTTTATACTCTGATATAATCTAAAAATTAAAAATATTATATTTTAGTCAGTGAGTTATAATAACTGCTAATTTAATTCTTACTAATAATTTAGATAATTGTTAAATTTAATTATATAATTTATATTATAATAGAAAATTATTATGAGATTACTTAAAAGTCACTCTTTACTGAGATTAATTAATTCTTATGTAGTAGATTCACCTCAACCTTCAAATATCTCATATTTATGGAATTTTGGATCTTTATTAGCTACTTGTTTAATAATTCAAATCTTAACAGGATGTTTCTTAGCTATGCATTATCAACCACATGTAGATTTTGCTTTTAATAGTGTAGAACATATTATGAGAGATGTTAATAATGGTTGGTTAATCAGATATATTCATGCTAATGTTGCTTCTTTCTTCTTTATTTTTGTATATGGACATATAGGTAGAAATATTTATTATGGTACATATAAATCACCTAGAATATTAGTTTGGTCAATTGGAGTAATTATCTTAATCTTAATGATGGCTATTGCTTTCTTAGGTTATGTGTTACCTTATGGTCAAATGAGTTTATGGGGTTTGTTATCTAGCCCCAAATGGTTACTATTTTTAAAATTAAATTTGTATGTTACCTTTTTCTACACCTAAAGTAAGAGCTATAAACAGAATAGGTCCACATAATTCTGATGTTTTAAGTTTCATTTTTGGTTCCATGTTAGGAGATTGTTATGCAGAAAAACATGGACATGGAACTAGATTCTGCTTTCAACAAGAAGAATATCATAAAACTTATTTAGTATGGTTTCATACTTATTTAGCTAATTTAGGATATTGTAATCCTAATGAACTTAAATTATCCACTAGATTAGGTTATAAAGGTAAAATAAGAATAATAGGAAGATTTAAAACATATACTTATACTAGTTTTAATTGGATACATGAAGCTTTCTATGTAAATAATATAAAAATAATACCTAAATTTATAGGAGATTATTTCTCACCATTAGCTTTAGCAGTATGAATCATGGTGGATGGAAGTATAGTTTCATCTAGTATGAAATTAGCTACCAATAGTTATAGTTTACAAGATTTAGAATTTATGTGTAAACTACTTAAAAATCAATTTGGCATAATAGCTAATATAACTATAGCAGGAGGTAAATTTAAAGATCAATATGTTATTTATGTAGCTAAAGAATCTATGCCTCTCTTAGTAAGCATAGTAAAACCACATATGCATCCTTCTATGTATTATAAACTAGATAAATTTATTGAATAGTAATCATAGTCCTATTGTATATTTGTAAGCAATCTATACTGAAAATTACAGATTAAGCAATAGAATATCTCGACAGAGGTATTGAGTAGAGAAACTACTTGGCAATGATAGTGAAAACGGTCAAAGATATAATTCAAGTATCAAGACCGTCGGTTGAGTATACAATCGCTACAGACTGGGTCACTATTGGGTGTCTGAAATGATGCTTAATGTACAGTCGGAGTCTTCAAGGAAATTAGTTTAATTTCATTACACAAGGCATTTTAAACACATGAGTAGATAACTATTCATAAAAATGTACAGGGGTTATATATATTTGAATTTTATTATATTTAACCGAAGACTTGGCTACCGTTATTACTAATTTATTAAGTGCTATTCCTGTGTTTGGTCAAGATTTAGTGGAATTAATCTGGGGAGGATTCTCAGTATCTAATGCTACATTAAATAGATTCTTTTCATTACATTATATTTTACCATTTTTATTAGCAGCTTTAGCTTTAGCTCACTTAATTGCTCTGCATACACATGGATCAAGTAATCCTAATGGTATCTCATCAAATAGTGATAGATTTGCAATTCACCCTTATTATATGTTTAAAGATCTTATAACAATCTTCTTCTTCTTCTTAGCTTTATCAGTAGTGGTTTTCTATTATCCAAATTTATTAGGACATAGTGATAATTATATTGAAGCTAATCCTATGAGTACTCCTGCAAGTATTGTACCAGAATGGTACTTATTACCATTTTATGCAATTTTAAGATCAATACCTAATAAATTATTAGGAGTATTAGCTATGTTCGGATCATTATTAATCTTATTAATATTACCTATTGTAGATGTATCAAGACAAAGAGGTTCTCAATTTAGACCTGCTATGAAAGTAGCTTTCTGGTTCTTTGTATTTAACTTTTTCATCTTAATGTGGATTGGTTCACAACATCCTAATGAACCTTTTGTATTTATTGGACAAGTATCAACATTCTTCTATTTTTCATGGTTTATATTAATTGTACCTGTAATAGGTTTAGTTGAAAATACTTTAGTAGATATAGCCACAGAATAATATTTGATTCAAATTTAATAAAAAACTTATTTTTCATATATTTTCATATATTTATATATTTATATATTTATGTATTTATACAATACTCCCTCCTTTTTAACAAAATGATTTAAATTATGAATAATAATAAAATAATTATGAACTAACAAATTTAAAAAATTAAAAGAAGTATATAATATAATATTCTTTATATTATTCTTAAGCAATCTACTAAACACATAAATATGATGTGTTTTATTAGATATAATAATATTATAATATAATTTTCATATTTAATTATAATTTTAATAAATTATAGAATATTTTCTAATAGGATTAAAGTTAAATTCTTTTTTAAATTCAAATAATTTTATTATTTTCTAATATTTAAATATTTAATATTTATTTATTCTCTGGAATTTTCGTAGAATGTTATTATTGTTTATTTAAATTTATAATTTTGGTTAAATTTAACTTATTATGATAAAATCACATAATTTCCAATTTTTCCCTTATCATTTAGTAGAAATTTCTCCATGGCCTATAGTATTAAGTTTTGCTTTATTAAATTTAACTATTGGAGCTGTAATGTATATGCAAGGTTACTATTCTGGGGATCTTATCTTAGAGTTAGGATTCATATTAACTTTAGGTGGTATGACTTTCTGGTTTAGAGATGTAGGTAATGAAGCTACTTTAGGGGGACATCATACAAAACAAGTTAAAAAAGGTTTAGAAATTGGATTCTTACTTTTTGTTGTTAGTGAAGTTTTTGCTTTCTTAAGTATTTTCTGGGCTTTCTTTCATGCTAGTTTATCTCCTGCAATTGAGATAGGAGGAGTATGGCCACCTCAAGGTATTACACCTTTAAATCCTTTTGCAATACCATTATTAAATACAATATTATTAGTATCTTCAGGAGCTTTTGTAACTTATGGTCACCATGCATTAATTAATGGTAACAGAAAAGATACTTTAAGAGGATTAGAATTAACTGTTTTATTTGCTGTTCTTTTCACTTTCTTACAATATTTAGAATATGCTAATGCATCTTTCTCAATATCAGATTCAGTATTTGGAAGTGCTTTCTTTTGTTCAACAGGTTTACATGGTATCCATGTAATAGTTGGTACTATATTTATCGTAGTACAATTAGTTAGAACTATAAATTATCATTTAACAAATACTCATCATCAAGGATGTGAATCAGCTATTTTATATTGGCATTTTGTTGATATAGTGTGGTTATTCTTATTTATTGCAGTATATTACTGGGGAGGATTATAAAGTTAACAAAAATAAACTAATTACTTTTATTAATATAAGCTTATTATCTTTACCTCTGTTTTAATACTTTTACTAATTTAATAGATTAAATATAATTAAAGAATAATAATTATATTAACACTAAGAAATTTGATAAAAAAATATAAATAATATTAATTTTATTAACTTATTAAAAAATTTTAATATATTTACATATAAATATAATATATAATTAAAAATTAATCACCATTCTTTCTAAATTATAAAATGAGTTAAGTTTATAAAACTTATTTTATTTAAAAAGTAAATTTTATAAATTTTGTATTAAAAATTTACTTTTTCAATTATTTAAAAAATAATTAGATTATAAATGTCAAATTATTCTATAAATAATTAGATTTATTAAATGTCCTTAAGGGGAATAAAGCTTTTATTTTACTTATGAATCTATCAATATTATTATTTTTAATTGGTATTTTAGGATTTATTTTAAATAGAAAAAATATAATCTTAATGATTATTGCTATAGAGATTATGCTTCTTGCTGTGACTTTATTAGTTTTAATTAGTTCCTTTGGATTTGATGATAATATAGGGCAAACTTTCAGTATATATATTATCTCAATAGCTGGAGCTGAATCAGTGATAGGTTTAAGTATTTTAGTAGCTTTTTATAGATTAAGAGGAAATATTTCTATTAGATCTTAAAATTTAAATGTACTTATCAATTTTAATTTTTCCTTTATTAGCATCTTTTGTATCTGGATTTTTGGGTAGAAAAATAGGTATAACAGGATCTCATATAATAACATGTTCTTGTTTATCTATTTCTTCTCTATTAGCGACAATAGCATTCTATGAAGTTGGTATATGTGGTTCTCCTGTTTCAGTATATTTATTTAATTGGGTAGATTCAGAATTTATGTCTATTTCATGGGAATTCTTATTTGATCAATTAACTGTTTCTATGTTTATACCTGTATTATATATATCAACCTTAATTCATATATATACAACTTCTTATTTAGCTGAAGATCCTCATAATCAGAGATTCTTTTCTTATTTATCTTTATTCACTTTTTTCATGTTATTATTAGTTTCAGGTGCTAATTATTTTGTTATGTTTATAGGTTGGGAAGGTATTGGAGTAGTATCTTATTTATTAATTAACTACTATTTCACTAGAATTCAAGCCAATAAAGCAGCTATATTAGCTTTAACTATGAATAGAGTTGGTGATATGGGTTTAAGTATAGGATTCTTTGCGTTATTTGCATTATTCGGATCTTTGGATTATTCAACAATTTTTAGTTTAGCACCTTTTATGAATGAAACAGCTATTACTATAATTAGTTTATTATTATTAATGGGAGCTATGGCTAAATCAGCACAAATTCCTTTACATTCTTGGTTACCTGGTTCTATGGAAGCTCCTACACCAGTTAGTGCTTTATTACATGCTGCTACACTAGTTACAGCTGGTTTATATTTATTAATAAGATCCTCTGCTATTTTAGAATTTAGTCCTACTGCTTTATTAGTTATAACTTTAATTGGAGCAAGTACAGCTTTCTTTGCAGCTACTTGTGGATTAGTACAAAATGATTTAAAAAGAATAATTGCTTTCAGTACAATATCTCAATTAGGTTATATGGTTATGGCTGTAGGTTTAAGTCAATATAATGTAGCCTTAATGCATGTTGTTAATCATGCTTTCTTTAAAGCATTATTATTCTTAGGTGCTGGTGCTGTAATTCATAGTTTCGCCGATGAACAAGATATTAGAAAAATGGGAGGATTAATAAAATTCTTACCCTTTACTTATACAGCTATGTTAGTAGGATCTTTATCTCTATTAGCTACACCATGGTTAACAGGTTTCTATAGTAAAGATTTAATAATAGAATTAGCTTATGGGCAATACAGTTTTTCAGGTATTTATGCTTATATTTTAGGAAGTTTAACAGCCGGATTAACAGCTTTTTACTCATTCAGATTAATAAGTTTAGTATTCTTAACTGTACCTAATGGTATTAAAAATGTTTATTTAAATTCTCATGAATCTAATTTTGCTATTATTATACCTTTATTTATTTTAGCTTTATTTAGTATATTCTTTGGATTTGTTTTCTCTGATTTATTTGTTGGAGTGGGTTCAGATTTCTTTGCTAATTCTATTTTCATTAACCCTAATAATATTTCTATTATTGAAGCTGAATTTAGTTTACCTTTAATAATTAAATTATTACCTACTTTATTATCAATATTAGGTGCTACAATTGCTATATTCTTATATCATGTATACCCTGAATTTATTGTTAATTTAACTGATTCTACTTTAGGTAAACAAATTTATACTTTCCTTAACGGAAAATATTTCTTTGATGTAATTTATAACTATTATATCATTTCAACTGGATTATTAACTGGTAATACTATATCTAAAGTATTAGATAGAGGTGTAATTGAATTATTAGGTCCTTACGGTTTAGCTTCTGTATTAGAAAATTCTGCTAATAATATTGCTAAATTAGATACTGGAGTTATTACTACTTATTCTTTATACATTACTATCGGAATATTATCATTAGTATTCTTAGTATTCACACCATTATTATTTGATACTTATATTATATCTGAATTTAAATTAATTGTTATCTATATATCAGCTTTATTCTTTTCATTATTACCTACTTTATCTAATAAACATTAATTTCTATATAAAAAATTTGTAAGTAATGTTAATAATACTAATCATTTAAACTTTTATTAAAAATATTTCATATTTTAATATTAAAATAAATGATTGTATTAAATATTTTAAAAATGTAAAAAATATTTATTTATTAAAGTAATGTTTATTTACTAAAAAATACTACATTTAGGAAATAAATACACACAATAAATAACCAAATAAAAATAAAAAGAAAAGATGTTAACTTTATTATTAATTACGCCCATAATAGGTTCTCTATTTATTTTATCTATTCAAGAAAATACTTTAAATAGTCATTCAAAAATGAGAACTATTGCTATTACCACTTCTTTAGTTAATTTATTATTTTCTATTTTCTTATGGTTAAATTTCGATTCTAATACAACTCAGTTTCAATTTATATCTGAATTTGATTACTTAACTTTTGGACATTTAAATTTCGGTGTAGATGGGATATCTTTATATTTTGTACTATTAACTACTTTCATTACTCCTATTGCTATCATTTCTAATGCTTATAATATAAATTCTAACTTGAAATTCTTTTTAATTGCTTTCTTAATTTTAGAAACTTTACAATTAGCTTTATTTTTAGTGTTAGATTTATTATTATTTTATATATTCTTTGAAAGTGTTTTACCCATTTTATTTATTATAATAATTGTATACGGATCTGGAGAATTTAGATTTAGATCAGCTAATTTATTTTTCTTATATACATTATTTGGATCTTTATTTATGTTATTAGCTATTTTACACATTTTTAATTTAGCTGGTACTACAGATTTCCAATTATTATCATTAGTTGAGATTAATGTAGATGCACAAAAATTTTTATGGCTAGCTTTCTTCTTAGCTTTTGCTATTAAAACTCCTTTATGGCCTTTCACTGGTTGGTTGTATAGAGCTCATGCTGATAGTCCATTAGCTGGATCTATTTTATTAGCTGCTACTATATTAAAATTTGCTACATATGGTTATATTAGAATATTAATTAATTTTTTACCTGATGCTACAAATTATTTTGGTCCTTTAGTTCAAACTATTGCTATTATTACTTTAATTTATGCATCTTTAACCACAATTATTCAACAAGATACTAAAACTCTTATTGCTTATTCAAGTATTGCTCATATGAGTGTAGTTATTTTAGGTTTATTCTCTAATAATATTCAAGGTATTGAAGGAGCTATTTTATTAGCTTTAGCTCATGGTTTTGTTTCTCCTGCTTTATTCATTTGTGTAGGTGGAATTATTTATGAAAGAACAGGTACTAGAATTATTAAATATATAAGAGGTTTAGTTACTTATATGCCTATTTTCACTATATTATTCTTTATATTTACATTATGTAATACTGGTATCCCTTTAAGTTTAAATTTCTTAGGAGAACAATTATCTTTAATTGGGATATGGGAAGTTAATCCTATAATATCTGCATTAGGAGCTACTGGTATAGTATTATCTGCATGTTATTCTATCTACTTATATAATAGAATATCATATGGTACTTATTCCCCTAATATGAATAATGTGATTGTTTTAGATATTACTAGAAGAGAATTTATTATTTTAATTTCTTTATTAATACCTACAATATTATTAGGAATATTCCCTAATGTAATATTAGATTCAATACATGTTTCAGTATCAACTATATTATATAGTATATAATATAATAAATATATAATCATCTTATTACGACTTCAATATTAGTCATAATATTATTAATTCATTTGAATATATTATATTTTAATTATTCTTAATGTATCCCCTCCTTACTTATTAAGAATATTATAATGATTTTAATTAATATTTATAAATTAGATAGTTGTTAAAGATACTCTTTATAAAATTTAAACAGAGTTTTAAAATTTATAAATGAATTCAAATTTGAATAATGAAATTCATTTATTTATTAAATAGTCTTTATTTATTTGTAAATACTGAAAAGTTCAATAATTAAGATATTCCCAGTTATTTTTTTTAAGGTCAAACTATATAATAATATATAAAATTTGTTATTATTAAACATAAAAGTATGAGCTGACAATATATTTTAATTATATTAAGGATACAATTTTATATTAATATATTTAAATTTTTATTCAATACTTAAATTAAAAATTAGTAAGTATTTCATTTTTAGCTTTTATTTTAATAATCTTTATATTGTACCGTATCCCATATATTAACATTATATTCTTAGAATTTAATGGATTATTAAATGAGTAAATAAAGTAATAATAATATCTATTCTTATTATATAGATAATTATTCACTTTGTTTATATTTTTTCGAATATGTTAAATTAGGTTAGTAAAATAACTACAAAAATTAGCCAAAAAATTGGAAAATAATCAAAGAAAAATAGGAAAAATAATACCTTTATTTTATTCAAGTTTAAAACAAAATTTATCTCTATCTATGTCTATGAATAAAAAATATAAAGGAACTGAACATAATCCTTCATATGTAATAGCTCATTTTAATGGTTTCTTTAAAAATAGTTCTAAAACAAAAATTAAATTTTTCAGAAGAAAATTAAAAAGTTTACAATTTTATAGTAAACAAATAAAAAATTTACAAAAAATCAATAATTCCTTAGATTTATTAAATGTAACAAAAGAACAATTAAATACACAATCTAAAATAACAACAAATTCAAGAATAAATAGTGTAAGTCAAATTAATGCTAATAAGATAAATAAATATATTGATAATAATATCATTAATAATATCAAATTTCCTTTAAATTTATTAGTTAATAATAATTTTAATAATAATATTAAAAATATTAATTATATAAGATTAATTAGTAAATACCATCCTGATTTAGCTTTAAGTAAAAATAATACTTATAAATTTAATATAAATAATACTAGATTTTTAAAAAATATTTATACTTTATTACATTCAGCTTTTATTTCAATGCAATGTTTAATTAGTCAACCAAGAATATCTTATATAAATGATAATATATTTATTCAATTATTTTTTTATCCAGATGTTAAATTATCTAAACATATGAAAGCAAAATGGAGTAAAATTATAATTAATAAATTTTTATTTAAATTAGATTATAATACTAAAAAAGAAATGACAAGATTATTTAAATCAACCTATTATAATAATAAACAAAAAATTATCAAATTATTTAATAAATTAAAATTTAATGATCAAAAAGAAGTCATTAAAAAAATAACTATGCCATCAAAACAAATACAAAAAATAATTGATATTATAATATCAAAAAACGAATCATTAAATATGTCAGATATTAAGGCTCAAAAAAGAATAAAAAGAATATTTAATACTACATTTATTAAAAAAACAAATCCTATTAATTATACTGAAGATAATTCTAATATCACAAAATTAAAGAATAATTCTATGTTCTTAAATATTTATAATCACAAATTACAAATTTTAGCTCAATTATTAAGTAAAATCTTCAATAAACCTGTTCAATTAGAATTAATTAGATTACATTATCCTTTCTATGATCCTAATATTATTGTTAATTTATTATCTTATTTATCTCAAAAATTTAAGATTAGAAGATTATTAGGTAAAATTTATAAATCTACATTAATTACTAAACCTACTGCTAATATTCAAAGAAAAAGATTCTCAGTTATACCAGGTTATTTAACTGGATTAACTATAAAATTTGCTGGTAGATTTCCAAAACAAAAAATAGTACCAAGAAAAACGGTAAAAACTGAGAAAATAGGAAGTTTAGCTAGAAAAAAATCAGTATTAGTTGAAACAGCCAGATTTTCAAATAAAAATAGAAGAGGATCATTTAGTATATCTGTCTCAACAGGATTACATTTAAATAATTTTTTAAAATAAAGAAATAATTAGCTTTATTTAACTCTTCTAATTTATATGGTGAATATTAATTATATTAACTTATTATTGAATTCTTTTTATTAATTTTATCTTTAGAATAAGTGAAATTATTTATTAATCACCTTTGATTTTATTATATAATTTTTCGCAATTAATAGCGATTAAATACTTATATTTATATATAATTATATTTATAAGTACGTGAATAAATGTATTATAAAAATAACTTATACTATATATATTTACGTTTTTTATTGATTCTTGTTCATAAGAACTCTGCCTTTATTTATTTTATTAATTAAAAATTTAGGTCACAAATTCTAGGTAAAACCTACTTAAATATTAATAGTTTTTATTAAAGTTTAAGGAATTCAGCCTTTAGTTGTAATATTTTTATTACGAACGGTAAAACGTAGGCATAAAATATAAAATTTATATTATGAAAAATTTGTTATTAAACATATTAGCTTTTGGTGCTATTCTTTCTAGTTTATTAGTTATAACTTCTACTAACCCTGTGTTAGCTGTTATATTTTTAATCTCAGTTTTCTTTAATATTGCTGGTTATTTAATTTTATTAGGAGTCGAATTTATTGGTATCTCATATATTTTATTGTATGTAGGTGCTATAACTGTATTATTCTTATTTGTAATAATGATGATTAATATAAAATTAACAGATATTTTAGAAACAGGATCTCAATATACACAAAATTTACCATTAGCATTAGCTATAGGTTCTTTATTTCTTTATTTAATATTTACTATATTACCTTTCCAAATTAATAATGTCTCTATTATCTCTATGTTCTTTGATTTTACTAACATTATGAATAGTTTATTCTTAACAGTTGATAATTCATCTTTAGTTAATGTATTAACTACATTTAACCCTTCTATTGCCGATATAACTATTACTAACTTTTTACAAATTGAAGCTATAGGACATAATTTATATACATATGGTGCAGCTTTATTATTAATCTGTAGTATATTATTATTATTAGCAATGGTAGCTACTATCTTTATCTCAAGAAAATCTAAATACTAATATATAAATATATTAAAAATAGCATAATAATATTTACTTTATTTAGTGACTAATCAATAAAAGAGGATAATTATAGTAGATAAATTATTTAAGCCAAATAACAATAAATTAAATATTTAAATCCCCTCCAATTTGATTTATTATTATTAATAATAATATTTCAGTAATAGAATATTATAAACTTATATTAATATTTTATAAAATAATCTTTATAGATTATAAAAAATATAAAAGTATAGGATAATAAAATTTAATTGTCATAAATTAAAGTTTATAAGGGTATTTAAGGTTTTAATGATTTTTATTAGTTTATTAATATTAATTGTGGCTATCGCCATTCCTTCTATTAGAATGAATTTGTCTCCTAATTTATTTATTAGGTTAACTGCTATTATATTTCTTTATGCCGCAGGTTTATCTTTCAATTCCTTATATATTCAATCAATTGAATCCGGTCTAGGTATATATAGTGGTTTATTCCATGTAACTGTAACCTCTCAATTAATAGATATCTTTATATATATTACAGGTGCTTTAATATTAACAGCTTGGCCAATATTTAATAAACATCTATTAAAAAATAGTTACAAAAATAATTTAATTTTAGAATCAGATAAATTAAGTTCTGTAAATAATCCAGCTACTGAATATTCTTTAATAGTCATATTTAGTAGTTTAGGATCTTCATTATTATTATCATCTTCAGATTTTATTTCAATGTACTTAAGTTTAGAACTTCAATCATTTGGAGTATATATCTTAGCAACTTTATATAGAGATTCAGAATCAGCAACTGCAGCAGGATTAAAATATTTCTTATTAGGTGGATTATCATCTTGTGTGATACTATTAGGAATAGCTTTAATTTACTCATATTCAGGTATTACTAATTTTGAATCTTTATATACTTTAAGTTCTTCTATACATGCTTTTTCATTCAATATACCAGTTTCGTTAGGTATAAAATTAGGAATTATATTTATTTTCTTAGGTTTATTATTTAAAATAGCAGCAGCACCATTACATAATTGGGCTCCTGATGTTTATGATAATAGTCCAACTATAGTAACTATATGGTTGACTATAATGCCTAAAATCTCTATAATATTCCTACTATTTGAAATGATAAATGGTTTAAATTTAGCAACTTCTTTAGAAGTATTTGAGATTGTTAATTTCATACCAGTTTTTTTCTTAAATTTTGCTAAATATAAAATAGTAGAAATTAAATATTTATTATTACTAAGTGCTTTATTTTCTTTAATAATAGGTACAGTTGTTGGATTATCACAAATAAGAATAAAAAGATTATTAGCTTATAGTACTATTTCTCATGTAGGATTTATTTTAATTGCTTTAGCTATAAATTCAGCAAGTTCAATAGAAGCTTTATATTTCTATATAATTCAATATAGTTTAACAAATTTAAATGTATTCTTAATCTTATTAGCATTTGGATATGTTATTAATAAAAATAATTTAATTAATAATAACTTAATTAATTCGGATATTAATTTTATATCTCAATTAAAAGGACAATTCTTTCATAATCCTATTTTAAGTTTAAGTTTAACTATTTGTTTATTCTCAATGGCTGGGGTACCACCTTTAATTGGTTTCTTCTCTAAATATTATGTATTATATTCTGCTATTGATAGTCAACATTATTTTATGGCTATTGTTGCTATATTAACTAGTGTAATAAGTGCATCATATTACATTAAAATAATCAGAGTATTACATACAGAAGAAAAAAATACTAATTCAAATACTACAGAAAGTAATGAATTAGTACTAACTAATTTTCATAGTTTCTTAATATCTAGTTTAACATTAGGAATATTATTATTCTTAATTAAACCTACAATAATTTTAAATAGTGTACAGTTACTATCAATATTATTATTTGATACAAATTATATCTCATGAATAACAATATAATGACATTATTTATACTTGTACCAGTTTTAGCTTTTATTTTATTGGCTTTAAATCTTTTATTAGCTCCTAAAAATGCTTATGAAGCTAAAGCATCTGCTTATGAATGTGGTTTCTTAGCTATTGAAGGACAAACTAGATCTACTTTCCAAATTCATTTCTATATTGTGGCTATGTTATTCTTAGTTTTTGATTTAGAAATTTTATTATTATTCCCTTTAGCTGTTACTTTATATCAAGTAAGTACTTACGGGTTTGTAATTGGTTTAATCTTCTTCTTTGTATTAACTATTGGATTCATATTAGAAATAGGATCTGGAGCTATATCTTTAACTAATAGTCAAGAATAATCCTTTTAGTATTTAATTTTCTATTTTAGCTATCCTCCCCTCCTTTTTATAATTATAAAATTTTAATAATTTTAATCTAATGGATAAGTATCCTAATTATTATTATACTAAAATTATTAACCTAACTTAAAAGAAGTTTATATATTAATTTCTTTATTTTGAAGGAGAGGTGATCCGATTGGTAATGGTGGTTCTCTGTAAAAGAATTGGTCTTAGACCACATTAGGTTCGATTCCTAAACTCTTCAATTATTAATATTTAGAATAATATTATTAAGATTTTTAAGATATATATTTTGGTATAAATACCTATAAGATATAAAATATCTTATTTCATATAACAAGATACTAATTTTTTAAGACTGTAGCATAATTGGTTAATGCAGTTCGCTCATAATGGATATTATAAGGGTTCAATTCCCTTCGGTCTTATAATAATATGTGATATAACTAGAAAGGGTACTTGGTCGAGTCTGGTTTATGGCGCTCGTCTTGAAAACGAGTACTCCAAAAGAGTCGTCGGTTCAAATCCGACAGTGCCCGTTTTAGAGAGAATAATTTGTTTGTTTTATTGAAAAATTCACAAATTTTAATTATTCATATTCAATTTTAAAAGAGATATAAAATATTGTGAAAAACAAATATAATAAGACAATTAAAAATTTTAATTGTTCAATTTTTAGTAAGAATTTAATTTTGGTTCCGATTGAACGTTATTCAGTAGTTTTAAGACATGCAAATCGTTATTTCTGATAGTAAATTTAAGTTTATTCTAAGAAATAAGGTGTAGAGGTGAGTATAGTAAATAAGATACCCTATAAGTCTTCATAAATAGGAGATAATTAATCAGAAAAGAAAATAAAAACAGTCTGAAAATTTATGAGTATTTTCGTATTATATTAATCTAACATTGAAGTAATTTAATGAATTATATTAATATAATTATTACTAATATTAGTATTTTTTATAATTATTTAATATTGGACTAATTAAGCATATTAATAATTTTAAATAATAATCTTAGGAATAAATGATTAAGGTAAAATTAGCTATTTTTACTTTAAAAGGAATTTTTCTGCTTTAGGATTCTATTTACTTTGATTATGATAGTTGGTAGTGGTAACGGCCTACCAAGTCTACGATCAAAAGCCAAGTTTGACAGAACATATGGCCACATTGGGAGTGAAAATACCCCAAGTAATATAAAATTACCTGCAGTCAAGAATATTAGTCAATGCTCGCAAGAGTGAACTAGCTAACTGAAATCTTAAATTTTTTTAAGATAAGGTAAGAGAAAATAATGATATTATCTTACTATTAGTGTCGTCTAAATTTGGTGCCAGAAGACTCGGTAAGACCTTAGACGCAAACGTTAATCGTCATAATCAGGCGTAAAGGGTGTGTAGGCGGCTTTAAACAATATAAATTTAATTATTTATTATTATATAATTATATTATTATAACAATAATAAATTCTTATAGCTAAATAAATTATATTATAATTAAAGCTAGAATCTAAAAGAGGGTAAGCTAAACAACATAATTAATTAGGATTGACAACTTATAATAATGTGGAGTACTAAAGGTTAAAGCTATTTATCTACTTAAGATTGACGCTCAGAAACGAAGGGGAGAATAAGAAACTTAGATTAGAGACCTAATTATCTCTCTCAGTCAACGATGAATGGTAGTTATTAAAAATTAAAATATAATAGGTATAATTTATATTTATTATATAGATATTAGTGACGAGGTTAACACGATGACCATTCCGCCTTGTGAGTAAGACTGCAAAGTTGAAAACAAAAAAATTAGTCGGTCTTGAAGCAAACGAAGTGAAGCATGTTATTTAATACGATAATCCGCGTAAAATCTTACCAGTTCTTGTATATTCTTATGGATGTTTATTTTAATTGAATAAATTATTGTAAGAATACAGGTGTTGCATGGCTGTCGTCAGTCCGTGTCGTGAGAAGTTTGGTTAAATCCGTAAACGGACGAAATCCCTAGTATTAATTTATACATAATACATAATAGTGTCGATAAGATGCTAGTTGGGGCTAAGACAAGTCATTATGGCCCTCATGAACTGGGCTATAGACGTGCCACAAAAACTTTTACAAAGTGATGCAATTCTGTCCATAAATAATAATTTTATTTAAGGAGTAAGGAGGAGCTAATCATTAAAGAAAGTTAACTATTAAATTAGTTGAATTGTCATCTGAAACTCGGTGACATGAAAAAGGAATTTCGAGTAATCGTTGATCATTACGCAACGGTGAATTAAGCATTCAGGATGAACTAACCGTCTGTCGCTGGGAAGGAACTTGATTTTAAGGAAGATGTGCATTGTTCTTATTTTCTTATTTACAATCTATTTGATAGAAAATATAAATTAAAGTTTATATAAGTATTCAAATAATAATTATAAGTACTTTATATACTTAATTAATTAGTACAAAATTCGATTTTTAATTCTTTTTTTTAAAAATTGAAGTATTAGTTTAAGATAAGATTTTCCTTAAATGGATAAATAGTATATGCTTATTGACTATTTGAATATATTATTACTCAATAGTAACATATATAATAATATATATTCTGGTCTAATCTAAATTATAAACGTGATTGTTAAGAAAAAACTGAACCCATCGAATTAAATTGAGTAACATCTCAAAAGTCATAGCAAGGTAGCCGTACTGGAAGGTGCTGCTGAAAAATAAAACGAAGAGTTTATAACCCCCCTCCTTTTTTAATCTTTTGTTTAATTAAATTTAACTAAAAATATAAATTATATTCTAATTCACTTTAATAGCTAAATAAACTATAATTTATTTAAAATAATCAATCAACAATAAATATCAATAATTTGATATTATCTATTTTAGGGGGTTAGCTGAGTGGTTTAGCAGTAAATTTACACTTTACAGACAGAGTTTCGATTACTCTACTCCCTATATATAAATTAATAAGAAAGTATTTACAATTGTTATTATATATTAAATAATATTAAATTTTATAATTATACTAGTATAATAAATAATTTGTATATACTATATTAACAAGTATGCCGTAATCTCAGGTAACCGGGTAAATCTTAGGCATTTATGCTTATAGCACTTAAGAGTTCGAATCTCTTTACTTGTAAAATTTGACTTAAATTTATAAAAAAAGAATTTTAAACTAAAACTGAGATTCATATTGACATATAAGATTATAAACATCTTTAGCTTAATTAGTACAGCATTTTTCCACGAAACAAATTATTATTGGTTCAATACCAATAAGATGTTTATATTATACTTAGAATAATTATTATAACCACATTCTCTATAACATCTTATGTTCAATTCTTGAAATAATTGAACTGATATTTTATGATTAGGAGTTCAGATATTTCCCTTTAACTAAATAAATTTTAAGGAAATGGGAGAGATAAGAATATTTTATTCATTATAATTATCTAATACAAAAGCTACAGTTCCAACTAATTTGTTATTTACGTAAACTAAATTTATCTTATTAGCAGTTGCTACTAAAGTTTCTAATTGAGATTTAATTTATCAATCAAAATTTATTATATCAAATTATTATTGAATGTTTTACCTAATTAGATTAAAATTTCATATTTTTCTTCTCAGTAATTTGACTTACTAATTTATCTTTAATAAAAATGAAATTGAGTATTTTTACTTTTTCTAAAATAAATATAATTTTAAGAATTAAAATTCTCATAAAATTGAAGTAATAAATTAGTCTAAAATATCTCTACGGTTCTTGAAGATCACTTTTGATTAATATCAAATCTATAATTGCCTTTAATTATTGAGTAATTTGTAATATAACCTATATTCTCTGTATTTTTGTGTGTTTATAAGCCAATTTATTTGAGTATAGGCTGAAAGGGTTAAAGTATTCTTAATTAAATGAGTTGAAATTACTTTATTTTCTAGCTAATATTCATTATTAAAGATTTATTTTCAGTTTTAGACATATCTAAATATCTATATTTGATAAAATCAGAATAGTTTATTTAAAATGTTTCACCATATTCTTCAAATTTGCTTTGAAGTGTAAAAAAAATTAGATTTTAAATTATTTAAAACATTTAAACAAAAAATCTCTTAAAGAACTATAAAAGTTCTCAGAGAATTTACATATAAATTGGAATGTCACATATTGATTCTTTTATAAAGGATTCATGATATCCAGAAATAATTTATCGATGCAATTAGATATAACATTAAAATCTAATATAACATTATCTAATTTATATTGGAATAAGTACAATTTTTTTGTAAGTTTCACTTTTCAATTTTTAATTTAGGATCGTACGGTTTAAAACCGTTTAAAGGTAAAAAGGAGGATTATAAATGGAAATAATATACACATAATTATGTAAATCCATAATAGAAATGCAATGAAGAAAATAAAAATTGAAGTCAAAATTAAATCATGTTTAATACAAAATTTTTCATTACATTCACTTATTATTTTGTATTGTAAAACAATATTTAAGGAAATAATAAGCAATAATACAAAGTATAATATTGGAAGGATATTAAATATATCCATAAGAATAAATGATCTAATAAATAAATTCAGTAAAGGTTGTGTAAGAACCAATAATATCTAAGAAAGGTATTAATCTATAAGTAAATAATACTTTAATAATAAAAAATTTAAAATTCATTTAAAATGACTATGGAATATCCCTATATTGTATTACAAAAGGTTAATTATATATTGATATTACATCTTCTATGCAAATATCTGTAAATTTACAAAAGTGATATAAATCCTGTCAAATTAGGGACATTATAAGCTCATAAAGAGAATAGTGAGTTGCGAGATTGAATGTTTTAATTTCATCATCCTCAATTATACTCAGAGCAATTTGTAAAATTTTAAATTTGTCTAATGATTTAATATATAACCTAATTTGTTTATATCGCTCATTAAGTTATTTATATCATATGATAAATTAGTATAAATTAAATTCAAGTTCTATCAAAGATTGACTATTAAATTTACCCTTTTAATTTAAAGGATGGGGTTTAATAATACTTATAAATTGTAAATATCGATATTAATCACGTATAAAGTAATTTATGATTTTATATTTATCTTTAAAAAATATAAAATCACTTTTAAATAATTATTAGTCTATAGCGGGAATCGTTTTACTTTTGGTTGTTTTTAAGTTTGAAGTAAAATATGGACTTCTCAGATTATTATCTTTGTCAAACAAACCAAATTTTTTGTTGTTTTCAAATTTTAATATTTAAAATATCGGTGTGTAGAGAGGGGTATTTAAATACTTTATTCTAGATATTTCCTGCCTTATAGCCTTATAAACCATAACTTATCTTCATAGAATATTTCGATTTCTATCAGAGTTGAACTGACATCCTCTATATTGAAAGTATAGCATTTTTACCAATTAAACTAATAAACCTTAAAAAAAAGAGACTACCAGATTCGAACTGAGACTATTATGGATCGCAACGCCATAATTTTCTTCCAATTAAAATCACAATCCTTCTTAGTTTTGAGCTTATATTTTATAATTACGAAATCACATATTTTACTTAAAATTTTTAGAATCTGAATATTGGAGGAGGGGGTTTTTAAATATTCATTTTATATTTTTATAATCTTTTTAATAATTTATCTTATTATTTATCTAAAGCTTATTTGAAAGTAAAAGTTGTAAATAACATAATATTTATTACAGCTAATGCTATTAAAGCTATAAAGATTATTATAAAATCTTTTATTAAATAAAATCTTTGGAACTTTCTTTTTAATTGGATAAATTTAAATATTCTAGGATATTTCTCCTCAATATTATATTTATTAATTAAATAATCTCCAAAATATATAGCTGCTAAATCAATTAATAAAATAAATATAAGAACTATGGTAAATAAATGAGATATAGCTAATGTTTGAAAAAAATTTAAAGAATTCATATATGTATGTAATTGATTAAAAATATCTAAATCAATAAATTTATTATTTAAACAATCATCTATTTTATTAAATAATTCTAGAAAATCATTATTAATCTCTTTTATTGTATCATTTGATATTGAACTTTCATCTAATGATTTATTTTCAATTATTTTATTTAATTTATTATTTAAAGTATCTAATTTCTCTTTATTATTTTCATCGGTTTCAATACTTTTTCTAATAAGTGATTCAATTTGATTATTAGTCATATTTTCATTTATTAAATTATTATTTTCAATTGTTAATTGTTGTGTTTTATTTCTTTCAATTTCTAAATCATTTTTGAAATTTTTATTAGTTACTAAAGCATTATATGTTTTAAAAACTCCGAGACTTAAACCAACAGCAGAAAGATTTTTTACAACCTTTTTTATTAATTGATTAATATTACTTGTATTCATATAGTTTATATGTTTCACTATGATAGTACATAGTTTTCTAATTAAGCCCTTATTTTTCTAAAAATAGAATATATATAAATATTAATTTATATATATAAAAATACACACTTTTATTAAGAATTTAAAATTTTGTAATGGAGGGGGGGCTTTAAAATATTAATCCCAATCTTCTATTCTTACTTCTTTATCATTGATTACAGGAGAGGATATATTAGGCAATTGTGAGCTAGAAGCTTTAGGAGTTTCATCATTATCTTCTAATTTTCTAAAAAACTTTCTATATTCTTCTCTTTGTGAATCTTTAAGGGTTTTTATTGGACTCAAAGAACCTTTATCTTTACCTTTATAAATTATAATACTAATTATTGAGTTATTTATTTCTTTCATAATGTCAAAGTTTAAATAAAATAAAGAGATATTAAATAAAGATAGAATAGCTATAATTGCACTAGCTAATTTAATAAAATATATTATATGTTTATATACATATTGTATATGTTTATAAAAAATGTAAATAAATTTATATTTTATTAAATATTTATATAAATTAGTATATGTGCTTTTAGCTCCTATTTTATTAAAGATAGTTGCAAGAGATTTAAAAAGGAATTGTAAAATTTTAAACATCATTTGAGGTTTTTATTAAATATTAGATATGGAAAGACCAATAAGAATCCAACTTTTATTGGTTCTCTTTTAAAAGTGTATTAAATTTAAAATTAATACAAAAATTGGTAAAATTCCATATAAAAATAAAATATTTAAAATAAAATGAATTTAAATTTCCAACAATTGTGTAAAAAAATAGTTACAAATTTATCTGTTCTAGGAGTAAGTCTTAGTATTTATAAGACTGTAAATGCTCAAACAAGAGTAACAATCTTTAAGATATCCTTTAAATGAGGAAAGAATAAAAAACTATCATTTAATAGAGAAAGTGAATAATTTAGTCTCTGAAAACGAATCTAATTCTAAATTAGAAAATATAATTAGAAAAAGTTTTGAAGATAATGATAAGAAAATAGAATTATTAAGCAATAAAATAAATAGTCTAATTGAAAATAAAACATATGAGGAAAATAAAAATAATTGAAGTTAATAATAATATAAAGGATATTAATAATGATTTAGCTGAAGTTGTTAATAAAATAGATGAAACTTTAAGAAGTAGTATAATAGATCTTGATTTATTTAACTCAATAATATCCTATATAAATAATTTAAATTTCTTTAAAACTTTAGCCTTTACTCATTTATGTGCCATAATATTTATTTTCTTATCTTTAATCTCATTAATAACCTTATATTTTTGATATTATTTAATTAATAAATTCAATATTGAAAATAAGTATCCAAGAATATATAAATTTATCCAATTAAGAAGAACCTTTCAAAGATATTTTATAATTAAAGATTTAACAATAATCTATATAACCTTAATAATATAAACATTTATAAATGTTATATTATTAATATCTTTTTAAAACACCCCTCCCACCTAACTTAGAATAATTATTAGTTTAATTGGATAGAAAACTAGAAATCTCATTTCAAATCGGGTTGAAATCGTTCTAAATATGGATTTTACAAACATAAATTAGCTTGACAACTGGGATAATGCTTTACAATGAGTATTATAAAAAGTTCTATTTAGCTCCTTCTACACACCGATATTTGAATATTAAAAATATCGGTTTTATTAAAAAAATAATCCATCATAAAAAATCTCTACAATTTCTGAAATACTAATTGAACGTGTTATGATTTCTATTCACATATTTAACCTAAATTTTGTCTATGGAATTGATACCACTATAAATTTGTATTTAATCAATATATATCTGTTATATTAAACAATAAATTATTCTGGAGTATTCAGATCAATTTTACCCCTTATTACCCGTAATGTGAGCATAATCCTACAAACAAACAAAACGGTTTTAAATTTCCAAATTTTAAATACATTCTTTAGCTTTATCCTAAGCATTGAATTCGAAATAACAAAAATTATTGGTTAAATAAGACCTTCTTTTAGAACTAACATAGATATAATATGTATTTAAGGAGGGGAGTATATAAATAATGCCATAATTTGTTGTATTAAATTTAAGTATTATTAAATATCACATTTAAGAATACTTCTTCTTAACTTTTAAGAAATTAGTATTATTGATTTTATTCTTGTGATTTTTTAATTCACAATCTTCAACCAAATTTGTTTTCATATCTGGAGTAGAATCTTCAGGAGGAGTTATCTGTATCTCTGGGATAGGACCTTCAGGAGGAGTAACTCTAATCTCTGGAATAGAATCTATAGAATTATTGCCAAAGTTATGACCACTTGTATGAGAATTAAAATCTTTTGTATAATAATCTATCATTTTAGGATCTACAAATAAATCATCGAATTCTCCACTATAAAAATCCTCAATACTTACCAAATTCCTTTGTTGGTTATTTGATGAGATCTCAGAATTATTAGATGAAATGTCAGAAATATTTGATGAGGTAAAAGAACTATTTGAAGGTGTAACAGGATTGGAATCAGAAGAGATAATAGAATTTAGGAACAAATCTTTAATTTGATCAAAATTATCTAAAATAATATCATCTGAGACACTAAATAAGGCAAATAAGAATAAAAAAATCAATTTTAAACCAAATTTTATACAATTTTTAATCATCATACTTTTATGTTGTTATTTTATTTGTTTTGTTTTTGAGTTATTATTTTTTTAATAAAAAAATACTTAATCTACTATAAATTTAAGTTACTTTCTACTTTTAGAATTTGTACTAAGAATATAAATTTTTAAAATTAACAATTTAGAATAATAATTTCATAGATACTAAACCAATAGTTTAAAACTTTTTTTTGCCCTTTAACAGATAAATTTCTATTAAAGGTTTTTAATTTTATATATATGGGTATTCGTTATCCTACTTTTATTTGGGATAAGTTTATATTATATTACAGAGACTGTTTATTCAGTATAAGCCTCCTTTAAGCGTATATCCCAAAATGTCCTTTGTTCACATTCATTTTTGTAAACGATCCTTATCAGAATTGAACTGATATTTCCTGACTGACTATTTAGGTATTTTCTCTTAAAATTTAATAATCTTTTCGGAGGGATTATTAATATAAATGAATATATATATAATATATTAAAAACAACAAAAATTAAGGTTTTATAAGTTAATAAATATCTATTATTAGTTAATTTAAACAAATTATGTAATCTTAATACAATTAAGAAAAGTGACTATTATACTGTTATTGTATTAGTAAGGTGCTATATCAAAAGCTATTAATATACTAGGTACTAATATAATAAAAGCTACAGCTATAGGTAATAAGTTAATCCAACATAAAGAAATTAATTGATCGTATCTTAATCTAGGTAAAGTAGCTCTGAATAAAACAAATAAAAAACAGAATAGACATGTTTTTAATCCTAAAACAATAGATTGAAGATTTATATATGAACCATTAACTATTACTTCTGGAAAATTATATCCACCTAAGAATAATATAGCTGTGATACAACTAAATAACACAATAGAAGAATATTCAGCTAAGAAGAAAAATACAAAAGGAACTGAAGAATGTTCAGTGAAGAAACCAGCTACTAATTCAGATTCAGCTTCTTGTAAATCAAATGGTGTTCTACTTGTTTCAGCTAAAATTGAGATAAAATAAAATATGAATACCGGTAATAATGGTACTATAAACCATATTGATTGTTGCACTTCAATAATAGTTGAATAATTAAATGAACCTGCTAATAAAATAATAATTAAAATAGCAGAACTTAAAATTAATTCATATGATATCATAGCAGCAGTTGATCTTAAAGATCCTAAAAAGGCATATTTTGAATTAGCAGACCATCCTGCGAATAAAATACCATATACCCCTAATGAAGATAAGGCTAATGTGTATAAAATCCCTAAAGAAAAATCGAATAATGTTAATCCTTGACCAAATGGAATTATTCCCCATCCTAATAAACTAAAAATTAAAGTAGAAACAGGAGCTAAATAGAATAAAACTTTATTAGATTGACTTGGAATAACAGTTTCTTTCAAGATTAATTTTAAAGCATCCGCAAAAGGTTGAGCTATCCCATAATAACCTACTACAGTAGGACCAACTCTTCTTTGATGTGCAGCTAATTGTTTTCTTTCTATTATTGTCATAAAAGCTACCGATAATAACATAGGTAATATAACAGCTAATACATCAATTAAATTAATTAATATATTAATAATAGTCAATAAGTAATTATTTATCATTAAGTTTTTATTAAAAAAATTCTCATAATCTACTCTGAATTTTCTATTAAAATATTAATAATAAGAATAACTGCTATATAAGTATTTTTAAACTGTAAACAATATGATCTAAAATCATGATTAAGTTAAGTTATTATATATAAGTTTATTAAAATTATTATTTTATAATAATAAGTATTAAGAATTCTTCTTAATATTTTTATATAAAACATTTTTACACTGTGACAATATTCTAAATCTAATTTAGATTTATACTTTATTTTATTTATTCTCTTTTGGACTCGAACCAAAATTGACACTTTAGAAGAATGATGTTCTAACCATTGAACTAAGAGAATTAATAAAATTCTTAGAGAGTTAAGAAGGAATTGAACCTTTAATTTCTTAAACTTTGCAGGTTTACTACAGAACCATCTGTAAACTTAACCCTTAATAAATTATTCTTATAGTATCCTTACTTTGTTATTTTTAAATAATAAAATTTTATTAAAATAAAATAAATTAACTACTTTTATAAAAAATGTATATATTTCTTTATTAAAGAATATAATTAATAATTTCTCTTTTAATGATAAAAGTGTAGAGGTAATTATCTCTACACTTTTATTAATTTATACTTAATTTAATCTTATAATAAATTTATATTTACAAGATGAACAACAGACCTCTTCTATAATTAGACTATATTTAGTAGAGGTCATTAAAGTTTTAACAAGATTTTATTTTAAAATAAAAAGATCTTTACAGTATATATTGTAAGTAGTTTTATTTTTATAATATTTAATTATATTCTTTAATTAAATAAACCCTCATTATCTCATTTAATGATAAATTAAATAATTATATTTTATTAAAAAAATAAATTATTATTTATCTTATACTTTTTTAATATTTATAATTTGTTAAAAAACAGTAGAGATAGTTCATTTAAGAGCCAAATATAAAAACAAAATATTAAATAATATGCCACAACTTATCCCATTTTATTTTGTAAATCAATTATCTTTTGCTTTATTAGCTATAATTTATTTAATATTTATAATGTCTAAATCTGTTTTACCTTATTTTACATTACAACAAGTAATAAGAGTATATATCCTAAAATTAGCTAATACTCAGAAATAGTTAACAATACAAATCTCTAAGTAAATGCAAATAATGTATACTAAACCAATGATGAGAATGAAACAATTACCATTAACTGGTTCATGTTTATCCTTATCTGTTTATTTGTACATATATATATATAATTATTTCTCATGTGTGAATTAAAAAACAAAAACAAAACAAATTAATATTTAATACCCCTCCTAATTAAATATTGATTATAATCAATATTATGAAAATATTATTTAATATGTCACATTTATCTTTTTAAAAAGGTAATATTTCTAAATATTATTCATATTTGTTTGTTTTGTTTAAAAGAGTTAAGAAAATTTTAAGATTTAAATTAAAAATGGTAGAAGATGAACTGGATTAATCACTCCCTTTGGGTGGGAGAAGAAGCGTGTTCGAGTCGCGCCTACCATAGGTTTATTAAAATAAGCATAAAGTATTCTTATCTATTTATTTTATTTATTTTAAAATTAAATACACTTCTCTCTTTATATGGTGTTATGGCAGAGTGGTTATTGCGGGGTACTGTTAATACCTTATTCAGAGGTTCAATTCCTCTTGACACCTAAATAAAATATCAACTAGAAATTAATATTTAAACTAAAAGAAGTGAATATAAATAATAAAATTTTATCTATATAAAAAGAAAAGTATAACTTTGCAAACATGTTGAAATTTTGGTAAACAATCTCCTCTTAAGCAGGAGTGGAAGTAATTCCTTAAGAGTTCGAGTCTCTTTGTTTGTACTAGATGTTTCAATGATAGTGTTCATAAAAATATATAATATGTATTATATACTTACTATGCGATATAGTGTAAAGGTTCGCACGACAGTCTCATCAGCTGTAAGTTTTGGTTCAAACCCAAAATTCGCACATTTATACTATTATTCTCCATTTATCAGGTCTTTTAGTATAATGGTAGAACATTATCCCTTCACGATAATAGTACCAGTTCGAATCTGGTAAAGACTACAAAAGTGATTATATTAATTATTCTGAAAATCTAAAAATCAGAATAATAAAGAGAATAAATAATATTACATATAATATATAATTAAAAATGTATGTTTCCATATTTGATCCTGATTAGAGGAATAGTAATCATTTGGAAAGATAAGGCAATTGCTAATTGTTCTGGGGCAACTCTGGGGTGTTCGAATCGCCTCTATTCCGAGTTATTACGAATAAAATATTATAAACAGAGAACATTATAAAAATTTATATTTAATAAACATTAAACATTCTAAGAGATATAATCATTATATATTTATATATATAAATAAATAATTTATATATATTCTATTTTTAGAGAAATAAGGGCTTAATTAGTTTTGTTTTATTTATAAAAACTTACAAAATAGGTAAATTAATTTATAT